CCATATGATCCCATAGACCTCTTGTAAGGATTCCAATCTGGAAAAAGAATTGATAGCTTGTATTTCTGTTGTATCAATTATCATTTCAACGATCAACTTCTCCCATAATGATATCTATGCTACCTAGTATCGTCATAATATCAGCCAATTTCATTTTTTTAACTAACTGAGGAAGAATTTGCAAATTGATAAAACCGGGTGGGCGAATTTTCCATCTCCAGGGAAAAACACTCTGATCTCCTATCAGAAAAATTCCCAATTCTCCTTTTGGGGTTTCGACTCTTACATAAAGTTCTTGCTGTGATAATTCAAAAGTCGGAGAAGGTTTCTTACTAATGAATCGATAATCAAAATCATTCCATTCGGGATCCCTTACTCTATCAAAGCGTCGGATTTCTAAATTCTCATAGGGCCCCCCTGGAATTCCTTCTAGAGCCTGTTGAATAATTTTTATAGATTCTGTCATTTCGCTGATTCGTACTAAATAACGAGCTAACGAATCCCCTTCTTTTTGCCATTGTACTTCCCAATCAAATTCGTCGTAACACTCATAATGATCAACTTTACGAAGATCCCATTGTATTCCGGAAGCTCGTAGCATTGGTCCTGATAAACCCCAATTTATTGCTTCTTCTCCGCCAATAATGCCTACTCCTTCAACTCGTTCTAAAAAAATAGGATTCTGTGTAATAAGCTTTTGATATTCAGCAACCCCTGTTAAAAAATAATCGCAAAAATCTAAACATTTATCTATCCATCCATGAGGTAGATCAGCAGCTACTCCTCCGAGACGAAAATAATTATGCATCATTCGCATACCGGTGGCAGCTTCGAATAGGTCATATATCAATTCTCGTTCTCGAAAAATATAGAAGAAGGGGGTCTGTGCCCCAATATCTGCCATAAAAGGGCCAAGCCATAACAAATGCGAAGCTATACGACTCAACTCCAACATAATGACTCTGATGTAGCTCGCCCTTTTAGGTACTTGAATATTGCCTAACTGCTCTGGTGCATTTACAGTTATTGCTTCTGTGAACATAGTAGCTAAATAATCCCAACGTGTTACATAAGGCAAATATTGTATAATTGTTCGGTTTTCTGCAATTTTTTCCATTCCTCTGTGTAAATAACCCAATATTGGTTCGCAGTCAATAACATCTTCACCATCTAGAGTAACGATGAGTCGAAGAACACCATGCATTGATGGGTGGTGAGGACCCATATTGACTATCATGAGGTCTTTTCTTGTAGCTGGTGCAGTCATAGGTTTTTCCCCATTCATTCTTCCATGAATTGCTGAAAGTGAAAAAAAAAAAAGAAGTTCATCAAAATTTAAACGATCAAAAAGATTCTTCAAATTAACGAGTTTTTATCTCTCGAATATCCAACTGACCAATTATTTCTTTATAACGTACTCTATTTTTTTTTGACAAATAAGCCAATAGCCGTTGACGTTTTCCTAGAATTTTCCGTAGACCTCTCTGAGATAAATAGTCTTTTTTGTGCAATTTCAAATGTGAAGTAAGTCTCCGTATCTTATTGGTAAAACTGACTACTTGAAATTCAACAGACCCCCTGTTTTCTTTCTTTTCTTCTTGTGAAGTAACGGAAATGAATGAATTTTTGACCATAAAAGAATTTCCTCTTCCTTTTTTTACTTTACAGATATGTAATTTTATCGATCAGAAATAATAATGCCAGTAATTTGAATGTGATATACATAATGATCTTAATTTCTTTATCGACTCCTAATTTTATCAATTAAAATGAATTAATCAAATTGGATTCGAATAGGGATACAAAAGGATGGTACGTTTTTGCCCTCACAAAAGCGAATAATTTATATTTCAACCGAAAATGAAGAAGATTTTGTTGATTCAATTCACTTTTTATCTAATTGATACTTTATTGACGTATATTAGAATGGGATGTAAGACAAGGTATGTGTACATCTGTTTACTTTCATATACCATATACGGTATAGGATATATAGGAAAAATACGGTATTAACATTAACCAATTTTCAATCGTGGATACATACGTAGTCTTAACATATTGATACGACTGCCATTATTCGTATCAAACCAATAGCGATTCATACAAGCTAAATCTTCTAATCGATAATTCGGCCAAAGAAAGAACTTTAATTGAATTAATTCATTTTTATCACTATCAAGATGTTTACTTTCATCCAAAAATAGACTCCAGTTTTTTACGTTGTTCTCGTTACAAAATACCGGATTTCTATTCACACCATTTTTATTCGTTGAACTGAAACAAATTAAAATTCTCAATTCTCTACGACGTCTAGATGATAAAATATTTTCAGGAACAAGTAAATTCGAATGATTTTTATCTCTATTTCCAGTCATTCTTTGATGTTTTGAAATAGATTCATCAAAATTCTTCTTATCAACATATCCTCGTTCTCGATATCTTTGATTAATTTGGCGTTTACTCTTATGAACCAATGAAATACCTATGGTTTGATACATAATAAATTGTCCATCATTTTTTACAGACAGACGAACCGATTCGATAATCAATATCCCTTTTTTCATCAATTCTGTAAGAGGTAAATTCTTCTGAATCAGCATTATATTCAGACTCATTTCTCTTCTTTGAATAGAGGATATAGTAATTTTTCTTGGGTTTCTCAGTCTAAGCAGGAGACAATATACCTTAATATTATTGATCATTCTTTGATTCAAAGCATCGTCCCATCTCAATTGAAAAAGCAAATATCGTTTCAGGAAGAAATTTAGTTCTGCTTCCGTGTTGCTCTTGTATTGTTTTTTCGTTTTACGTTTTTTCATGTCTGATCGCGCATAATCTTCTTCAATATCTTTTTGTTGGTTTGAGAGAAGGGATCCAAGATTTCTTTGGTTTTGTGCATCTGAACCACGATCTCGTCGATCTGCGGGTTCTTTTTCTTCTTGATTTCGATTCTTTAATTCAAAAGATTTTTTTTCTTCATTCGATGGTATAAAAAAATTCACTTTTGGCTTTCCATTGACGTTTTTATTTTCACTAACATTTTCATTTATATTCAAATTTAAAAGAAGTAATTTGCTTGGTATAATCCACGGTTTCATTTTATATGCATTATAAAGTAGCACAAATTCGGGGAAGAACCAAAGTTCCAGATTGGATATAGGACAATTTAGTATTTCTTCATTCATTCCCATCCAATCAAAAAAGATTTTTTTATGATTGGGTGGATTGATTTCTAGATCTTGATGAATTGTAAGATAAAAAAGACCTTTCTTATCAATTTTATCAATTATTGGGTAATTATTAGTTCCAATCTTAGTTTTTTTATTACTGTTGGAATCGATCTTGATCCAGGCCTCAATATTGACTTTTTTTCTAAGACAAAACTTGAGAATTTTCCAATCAAAATATTTTCTATCTGGATTTTTTTCCATATACATACTATCACCTCTTCCTAGATAATTATTGATAGGAATACCCCCCCATTTATCAAATAATTTGCCTTTAGGTGTGTTGTAATTATAAGAAATCTTTTGATTCGTATTTACTTGTAATGGTGATCCATAAACAGAAATATATGAGTTCCTCTTAGTTTCATAATTAATAGATTGATATGATAAAAGATCATATTTAAAGTATTTTTGAAAATTATCTTTTTGATTCGATAATGAATATACTTCAGAATCTTTTTGTTTTTTGTAATAAAGTAATTGGTTTTTTTCATATGAATTCCATTTCTTTAAATCTTTCTTTTGAGCTGTACGACATTGATTGACTCTATTTCGCCATTTTTGTGGGATTAATCTAGACCATCTAATCTGAGATAAATCGTATTGATAATGACCTCTTAACCAGTTTTTCCATTGATTCGCTCCATAACTCCGAAATTTCTTATATCTTAATTCAGAATGAATTATTCCTTGTGTTCCAAAAGAATCCTTTATCTCAGTCTTAAGAAAAAAAGATGTTCCGTGATATTGAAGAACAGATCTTAATTTATCCAAGTGGGTTTGGGATAAATTGTAAAATACATATGCTTGTGACAAGGCGGATAAGTCACAAAAAATAGGTGAATTCCTTTTAATATTAGTAATATTATAAAGTGACTTTTTTATAGTCGAAATAAAGTGAATTGTATTTTGATTTGTTTTATTAATTCTTTCTTGATTTGTTTCATTAGTGTAAATGTATTTATCAATCATTTTTTTTGTTGATTCAAGAAAAAGTTGTATATTGATTTGGGGAATATTAATGATACACCGAAAGACATCTATGTAGATTCTTTCAATGAAAATTTTTATAAAATAATGTAATTTACTGATTAATCGAGCATTTCGTCTTTTTAATATTTGCCAAATATTTTTTAGTGATTCTAGTCTTTTGGCATTATAAGTTGTTTTGTTAGAATTAATATTTATTCCTGGAGTTACTTTTTTTTTGTCGTTTGTAATTTTTTCTATTTGATTTCTAATTGTGCGTGTTCTATCAGTCAGATCCTTCAGTTTTTTTTCTGTCAGGGAATAATTTGTCCAATCTGTAGATCGAATTTGATTAAACGATTCATGAATTATCTGATTGTTGATTATCGAATCTTTTTCTTTTTTAGTTTCACTTAATTCATATACTTCTCTCAATCTAAATAACAGAATTTGATTTACTTTTGAAAGTACTTTTCTTATTCTTTTTATAAATAGAACACTTTTGATGACCCAATTTTTTGTTTCTTTTGAGACTGTTATAAAAAAGTTTGTTCTTCCCTTTAAAACTCTTAAAACTATAAAATATTTCTTTTTCAATTTTGTAATTTTTTTTTTGAGTTCTTTAAAAATGGGCTCAAAAAAAGAAGGTCTTTTTCGGGGAGAACCAAAAGGAAGTTCAGCTTCCATTCCCCAAACCGTTAAAAAACAAAAATCATCTTTTTTTTTTATTTTTTTCATTAGATCTCTATGAGAGGTTTGCAGCTTAGATCTGTGCCAAGGTTTCAGACAGAAAGGAAATAGGAT